ATATATATCTTTTGTTTTTAATGTAATGTCTTTTCTTTTAACAATCAAAAAAGATTTTTTATCCATCGAACCCCGAAGGAAGATCTTTCTTTGATGAAACGTTTTCTATTTTTTTTTTTTTTCTATTGTTTTTATAATTGATCAGGCATACCTATACTGCAATAAGATGAAGACTGCAATACTATGAATGACTCGCTATTTACTCGTTTTCTAGGTCATAATCATAAGATTCTTTAGGAGAGATGGCCGAGTGGTTCAAGGCGTAGCATTGGAACTGCTATGTAGGCTTTTGTTTACCGAGGGTTCGAATCCCTCTCTTTCCGTACCTTCCTTCACCTAATTCACGAACATTACTCACTGAAATGTATCAAATAAAATAAGAACAATTACCGGTCACTTACCTTTTTGGATCGAATTTTAAAGATTCGAATTTGCTCTATTTTCCAATTGTGGAAAACTGGGGAAATTCCCTTGGTTGACCCCGGTAAGAGAATGGGGATTTGTTGTTGTTGTTGTTGGAACTTCCATTTTATGGATGGAATTTTTGATATTTTTTGAAAAGGCTTTTTCGCGGACTCCTCGTTCATTTACCCAACCGTCGGTTGGGTAAATGCCTTTCAGTTTTTCGATGATCAAATATTTTATTTATAATTGAATTAATTATTGAATAACCTGCTTTTTTGGCTAAGTTTGCTCATTGCTGGGTTGATTAAAGAAGTAAGCGTTTCAACGGGCTCTCCAAAAATCGTTTGGGCTTGATTTCCGGGCATCTTGGCGACGGCACTCTCCACCTCGTAGAGCTGAGGAAATTCTATGTCTCTATAAAATAGAGAATCTATCCATGACTGACAATTATAATCAAACTCACGTAGTAAGTTAAGCAACTCATGTAGTTCTTGATCTACATAGAATCTAAACCAAAATTAGAAATTCGGTTCTAATTTGACGAATGAATGGAATGGGAGATAGTTTATTCTCCTATTCGCGCATACACGCACCATCTGTATCCTGCTGTGTTGGACCCTCATCGCCATCCGTTTCATGTCTTTTGACAATTCCTCTCGTTCTTCTCGGATGCTCTTTTGAGCGAGCCGATCTTCAAGGGGTTCGATCCGGGCTAGGGGGAACCAAGGCTTAGTCCTGGATTGTGGCTCCCCGCGGCCAAAACCTTCGGTGAGAATCCAAACACTAAGCTGATATAACCAAAAGAAATAAAAATCTATTAGAAAAATAGATTTATTTTTTTCAATTAAAATGACATTCATTACTATAACGATACGAAATCGTCTAGTAAATTTAGGAGGATACTTCATTGAAACCTCCTAAAATTTGTATTTTTCGATTACTCGATTCTATTTATTACTTTATGATATATATGATATATCGAATTACGATTTTTGAATTGGAAATTTACATTAATGAAAAATTAGGGCTATACGGACTCGAACCGTAGACCTTCTCGGTAAAACAGATCAAACTTATTATTATCAAAATGATTCGAACTGTTTCAAAGACCCAACGTGCATTTTTTTTTGCATTGGGCTCTTTCATCAACTGATATAAATATCAGCGAGTCCGCCATCCTTTTTCTTAACAGAAAGATAACGAGATGGCTCCGCGTGCTCTGACTCTTTATTTTTATTCAGTAGCAATACCAAAGTGTTTCAAAAAAGAGTTATCTTGACGTAGGTCTGCCTTCGGCCTATATCAACCTAAGTTAAATGGAGTCTCTATCGCTCTGCCCAAAGCATCAAATATGAAACTTCATACACCTTCAAGTTCATAGGACAAAAAGAGATTTTTTTGAGGTACTTATACTCATTATGCCTAGCATTGAATGGACTGAATATTCACCTTATCAATTATCAAATCAATGATGGGTTCTATTTCTTGGCGCCTAAATTGGGACCTCAATTGGACCAACCAACCATTTGTCAGGCTATTGTTCTCTTGTTCCTTCGAATCCATGGAGTAAGACGTCGACTTTTTACTAAGATAAATTCTGTTGATTACATGATGGACTCCTCTGAAAAAACATTGGCGCGCGTGTAAACGAGGTGCTCTACCAACTGAGCTATGGCCCTTGTGTTTGTGATAAATATTTTATCATTATATAAATTCTTGTCAAGGTGAGTATTGCATAATCTGACATGATAGCTCTCTGATCTGTTTCCTGTCAAGGGTATTGCTTAGAAATAAGATTCCATCTATAATCTATCAATGTGACGGGTTCCTTTTTTTTTTCTTTATGATAATAAATGACCTACTTAACCCAGCGGTTAGAGTATTGCTTTCATACGGCAGGAGTCATTGGTTCAAATCCAATAGTAGGTAGAACTTATTAGATACCGCACAGCCAATGGTATCTAATAAGTATTTCTACCCACCTTCTTTTTTTGATTTATTTTGTATCTTTTCCATACCCTACTACTTCTTATTTTTTCTATTTTTTGAGTTGTTTCTTGTTGCACCAAAATCTGATTACACTTGATTGGATTCAATCGGTAGAATCCAAATAGAATATGGTGTATAATCAAAATTTCTTTTTCTTTATTCTTCTATATTCTATTCGGACGCACCAACAACTAGTTATAAAATTGTATTGATAGCCTCGACTCGCGTCCTAGCTCGTCGGAGAGCTAAATTTGCCTCAATTGTTTGTCTCTTGCCTTCAGCGCTACTTAAATTAGCTTCAGCTATTTCAAGAGTTTGTTGAGCTTCTTGCGGATCAATGTCACTGCCCCTCTCTGCATCATTTACTAAAATGGTTATTTCATTATTGCCTATTCTAGCGAAACCGCCCATCAGAGCTATTGTTAACCATTGGTCGTTAAGACGTATTCTCAAAATTCCTATATCTACAGCCGTGGCAATAGGTGCGTGATTTGGTAATACACCAATTTGGCCGCTATTAGTCGATAAAATTATTTCTTGCACTTCCGAATCCCAAACAATTCGATTAGGGGTCAGTACACATAGATTTAAGGTCATTTCTTCAATTTGCTCTCCACATCTAAGTTCATAGCCTTCGCGGTAGCTTCATCGATATTACCTACCAAATAAAAGGCCTGTTCCGGAAGACCATCTAATTCCCCGGAAAGGATCAGTTGAAAACCCCTAATTGTTTCTGTTAGACCAACATATTTTCCTGGAGAACCGGTAAAAACTTCTGCTACGAAGAAGGGTTGTGATAAGAAACGCTCAATTTTTCGTGCTCTTGCTACGGTTAAACGATCCTCTTCGGACAATTCGTCCAACCCAAGGATAGCTATAATGTCCTGAAGTTCTTTGTAACGTTGTGAAGTTTGCTTAACTTTTTGCGCAGTTTCATAATGTTCCTCACCAACAATTCTAGGTTGGAGCATAGTTGATGTTGAATCTAAAGGATCTACTGCTGGATAGATACCTTTTGCAGCGAGTCCTCTTGATAGTACGGTAGTAGCATCTAAATGCGCAAATGTTGTGGCAGGAGCGGGGTCCGTCAAATCGTCCGCAGGTACATAAACGGCTTGAATAGAAGTTATGGATCCCTCTTTGGTAGAAGTAATTCTTTCTTGCAAAGAACCCATTTCTGTACTAAGAGTGGGTTGATAACCTACAGCGGAAGGCATTCTTCCTAATAAAGCGGATACTTCGGATCCTGCTTGGACGAAACGAAAAATATTGTCGATAAATAGAAGTACGTCCTGTTCATTAACATCCCGGAAATATTCCGCCATGGTTAGGGCAGTCAAGCCAACTCTCATACGAGCTCCCGGCGGTTCATTCATCTGACCATAGACTAGAGCGACTTTTGATTCCGCAATATTTTGTTCATTAATCACCCCAGATTCTTTCATTTCCATGTAAAGATCATTTCCTTCACGAGTGCGTTCGCCCACTCCGCCAAATACGGATACACCTCCATGAGCTTTTGCAATGTTGTTGATCAATTCCATGATGAGTACGGTTTTACCCACTCCGGCCCCCCCGAATAGCCCGATTTTTCCTCCACGACGATAAGGAGCTAAAAGATCCACTACTTTAATCCCCGTTTCAAAAATAGATAATTTTGTATCTAACTGTATAAAGGCAGGCGCAGATCTATGAATAGGAGATGTTGTGCGAGTATCTACAGGACCCAAATTATCAACAGGCTCTCCAAGAACGTTGAAAATTCGTCCGAGAGTCGCCCCACCAACTGGAACACTTAGAGGAGCTCCTGTATCAATCACTTCCATTCCTCTCATCAGACCATCTGTAGCACTCATAGCTACAGCTCTAACTCGATTATTTCCTAATAATTGCTGTACCTCGCAAGTTACATTAATTTGCTGGCCAACCGTATCTTGACCTTTAACTACCAAAGCGTTGTAAATATTAGGCATCTTGCCCGGTGGAAAGGATACATCCAGTACCGGACCAATGATTTGAGCAATACGCCCCAGGTTTTTTTCTTCAAGAGCGGAAACCCCAGGACCCGAAGTAGAAGTAGTAGGATTGATTCTCATAATAATAAAGTATTATATGTCGAAATTTTTTTTGCAAACAAAAATAAAAAAATGTCCGATAGCAAGTAGATCGGTTAATTTAATAAGAAATGGGAATTAGTACTCGATTTCGTTGGTACTATCCAACCGAATCCAATTCAATTGTTTACTCATTCAATGAGTGCATTTTCAAACTTAACCAACCCATTTTAAAAAATAAATATAAATATATTATTAATATAATATATATCAAAGTAGATGAATAAGAATTAAGAATTATATATGCGGAGATGTTGTATTTCTCTATCATTATAGACAATCCCATTCATATTATCTATGGAATTCGAACCTAAACTCTATTTATGATTCATCATTTTTATGACATTGGCCGTTGTTTCTTATTTCATCATTTCTATTTACACTTATTTATTCTTTGAATAAAAAAATAAATCAAATTATTTATACCTTTTTGTTGATTGATAAATTCCGCATATTCATATTACTATTCTATTTACTATTCTATTTTCACAT